TTCGTTTTATATACATTCGAACGACTGTTGGTCATATTTATCTTTATCGAGAGATTGAAGAAGCTATACAAGGATTTTGTCGAGCCTGCTCATAGGGTACTTAAATAAGACATACTTAAGTAATTCTATGATATCCCTGGAATTAGAGTCTTTCGGGTTCAACTAGGATAAAAATTCGTAAACTTTTAGGTGAATTAATATTCAGAAAAGGAAGTTTTCTAATCACTAACTCAAACCCATTCATTGTCTAATTCTACTTAGCGGAATATGGAGGTACTTATGGCAGAACGGGCCAATTTGGTCTTTCACAATAAATCGATAGATGGAACTGCCATGAAACGACTTATTAGCAGATTAATAGATCACTTTGGAATGGCATATACAGCACACATCCTGGATCAAGTAAAGACTCTGGGTTTCCAGCAAGCCACTGCAACATCCATTTCATTAGGAATTGATGATCTTTTAACAATACCTTCTAAAGGCTGGCTAGTTCAAGATGCTGAACAGCAAAGTTTGATTTTAGAAAAACACCATCATTATGGAAATGTCCATGCAGTAGAAAAATTACGCCAATCCATCGAGATATGGTATTCTACAAGTGAATATTTGCGACAAGAAATGAATCCTAATTTTAGGATGACTGACCCTTATAATCCAGTCCATATAATGTCTTTCTCGGGAGCTAGAGGAAATGTGTCTCAAGTACATCAATTAGTAGGTATGAGAGGATTAATGTCCGATCCACAAGGACAAATGATTGATTTGCCTATTCAAAGCAATTTACGCGAAGGACTCTCCTTAACAGAATATATCATTTCTTGCTACGGAGCCCGCAAAGGGGTTGTGGATACCGCTGTACGAACATCAGATGCGGGATATCTTACGCGCAGGCTTGTCGAAGTAGTTCAACATATTGTTGTACGTAGGACAGATTGTGGCACCATTCGGGGTATTTCTGTAAGTCCTAGAAACGGTAGGATGCCGGAAAGAATTTTTACCCAAATATTAATAGGGCGCGTATTAGCAGACGATATATATCTGGGTTCGCGATGTATTGCGACCCGCAATCAAGATATCGGGGTTGGGCTTGTAAATGGATTGATAATCTTTCGAACCCAACCAATAGCCATTCGAACTCCTTTTACTTGTAGGAGTACGTCTTGGATTTGTCGATTATGTTATGGCCGAAGTCCTACTCACGGCGACCTGGTCGAATTGGGAGAAGCTGTAGGTATTATTGCAGGTCAATCCATTGGGGAGCCCGGTACTCAACTAACATTAAGAACTTTTCATACGGGCGGAGTATTCACAGGGGGTACTGCAGAACATGTACGAGCCCCTTATAATGGCAAAATTAAATTTAATGAGGAGTTGGTGCATCCCACACGTACACGTCATGGACACCCTGCTTTTCTATGTTATATAGACTTGGATGTCACTATTGAGAGCGAAGATAGTCTACATAATGTGAATATTCCTCCAAAAAGTTTTCTTTTAGTTCAAAATGATCAATATGTTGAATCCGAACAAGTTATTGCTGAAATTCGTGCGGGGGCATCGACTCTGAATTTTAAAGAAAAAGTTCGAAAACATATTTATTCTGATTCAGAAGGAGAAATGCACTGGAGTACCGATGTGTATCATGCACCCGAATTTACATACGGTAATGTTCATCTCTTACCAAAAGCAAGCCGTTTATGGATATTGTCGGGAAAGCCATACAGATCTAGTGTAGTCCCCTTTTCACTCCACAAGGATCAAGATCAAACGACCACGCAGTCTCTTTCTTTCGAACAAAGAATTTATAACTTCTCAATGACTAATGATCAAGTAAAAGAGAAATTTTTTGATCCTTCCATTAAAAAATCTAGTAAAAAAGAACATAGGAGTCCGAATGATTCAAAACTTAATGGAATGGGTCATTGTAATCACATATATCTTGAAAAAAATTCCGATTTATTGGCAAAGAGGCGAAAAAATAGATTCATCATTCCATTTCAATTTCAATTGAGTCAAGAACGAGAAAAAGAATTAATGTCCCTTTCCGACGGTATCTCGATTGAAATACCCATAAATGGTATTTTCCGTAGAAATAGTATTTTTGCTTATTTCAATGATCCTCGATACCGCACAAAGAGTTCGGGAATTACTAAATATGAGACTATAGAGATGCATTCTAGCGTTAAAAAAGAGGATTTGATTGAGTATCGAGGAGTCAAGGAATTTCGACCAAAATACCAAATGAAAGTCGATCGTTTTTTTTTCATTTCCCAAGAAGTACATATTTTACCCGGATCTTCTTCGATAATGGTACGGAACAATAGTATCATTGGAGTAGATACGCAAATTACTTTAAATACAAGAAGCCGCGTAGGCGGAGTGGTTCGGGTCGAGAGAAAAAAAAAAAAGATTGAACTTAAAATTTTTTCTGGAGATATTTATTTTCCTGGGGAGACAGATAAAATATCCCGGCACAGCGGTATTTTGATACCACCAGGAAAGACAAACTCTAAGGAATCAAAAAATTTTAAAAGTTGGCTCTATGTCCAACGGATCACCCCTACTAAGAAAAAGTATTTTGTTTTGGTTCGACCCGTAGTCACATATGAAATCACGGACGGTATTAATTTAGCAACACTTTTCCCTCAGGATCTATTGCAAGAAAGGGATAATGTGCAACTTCGAGTTTTCAATTATATCCTTTGTGGAAATGGCAAAGTCACTCGGGGAATTTATGACACAAGTATTCAATTAGTACGTACTTGTTTAATATTGAATTGGAACCAAGACAAAACAGCTTCTTCTATCGAGGAGGCCCGCGCTTCATTTGTTGAAGTAAAGACAAATGGCATAATTCGATATTTCCTAAGGATTGGTTTAACGAACACGGCTCTTTCGTATATCGGTAAAAGGAATGATCCCCCCCTTTTTTCTGATGATGGGTTAGACAATATGAATCCGTTTTTTTCCATTTATTCAAAGCCAAAACTTCAACAATCATTTAACCAAAATCAAGGAACTGTTCGTACGTTGGTAGGTAAAAATAAGGAATGCCAGCCTTTTATTATTTTGTCAGCATCCAATTGTTTTCGAATGGGTCCATTCGCACTTAACGGTGTAAAATATAGCAAAGAATCCATTAAAAAAGATCGCCCAATTCTAATTAATAATTCATTCGGTCCCTTAGGAATAGTCCTTAAATTTTCAAAAATTTTTTTATTGTACCATTTAATAACTCATAATCAGATCTTGTTAACTAATTATTTACAAATTGACAATTTAAAACAAACCTGTCAAGTCCTTAAATATAAATATTATTTAATGGATGAAAATGGAAGAATTTATAATCCCGATTTTTGTAGTAACATCATTTTGAATCCAGTTAATTTGCATTGGGATTTTCTTCATTACAATTTTTGTGACGAGACATCCACAAAAATGCGTCTTGGACAATTTATTTGTGAAAATATATGTATAAACAAAAATGGACTGCACTTAAAACCGGGTCAAGTTCTAATTGTTCAGTTTGATTCGGTAGTAATAAGATCGGCTAAGCCCTGTTTGGCTACCCCAGGAGCAACAGTTCATGGTCATTATGGAGAAATCATTTATGAAGGGGATACTCTAGTTACATTTATATATGAAAAATCGAGGTCTGGTGATATAACGCAAGGTCTGCCAAAAGTGGAGCAAGTCTTAGAAGTTCGTTCGGTTGATTCAATATCCATGAATCTCGAAAAGAGGATTAATGGTTGGAACGAACGTATAAAAAAAATTATTGGAATTCCGTGGGGATTCTTGGTTGGGGCTGAGCTAACTATAGCGCAAAGTCGTATCTCTTTGGTTAATAAAATCCAAAAGGTTTATCGATCCCAGGGGGTGCAGATTCATGATCGGCATATCGAAATTATTGTACGGCAAATAACGTCTAAAGTCTTGGTTTCAGAGGATGGAATGTCTAATGTTTTTTTGCCAGGAGAACTGATTGGATTGTTTCGAGCAGAACGAACAGGACGCGCTTTGGAAGAAGCGATCTGTTACCGAACTATATTATTGGGAATAACGAGAGCATCTCTGAATACTCAAAGCTTTATATCCGAAGCAAGTTTTCAAGAAACTGCTCGAGTTTTAGCAAAAGCTGCTCTCCGAGGCCGTATTGATTGGTTGAAAGGACTAAAAGAAAGCGTTGTTCTGGGGGGGATGATACCCGTTGGTACTGGATTCAAGGGGTTCGTACACCGATCAAATCAACATAAGAGCATTCCTTTTAAAATAAAAAACAAGAATAGACTCGAGGGAGAAATGAGAGATATTTTGTTTTACCACAGAGAATTGTTGGATTCTTGTTTTTCAAAAAATTGAGGTGATAGATCAAAACAACAAAAATTTTTGGGATTTAGCGGAAGCGATTTTTTTTATCTTTATTATTGTTATTTAATTAATTTAGTATCTTAGTAATGTAATAAAATACGGAAACTAAAAAAAAATAACGAATAGAAAGGAATTTTTAGTTTGGGTTGTGTATCAATGATCAACCCATGTTAAAAAAGAAGGTTCCGTTGGAACAATTATTTATTTCAGGATACCTCATCTCTTTATTAAAAAAAAGAGTTAAAGTGTGTGGAGAAATGACAAGAAGATATTGGAACATCAATTTGGAAGAGATGATGGAGGCGGGAGTTCATTTTGGGCATGGTACTCGAAAATGGAATCCCCGAATGTCACCTTATATCTCTGCAAAATGTAAGGGTATTCATATTATAAATCTTACCAGAACTGCTCGTTTTTTATCAGAGGCTTGTGATTTAGTTTTTGATGCAGCAAGTAGGGGAAAACAGTTTTTAATTGTTGGGACAAAAAATAAAGCAGCTGATTCAGTAGCATGGGCTGCAATAAGGGCTAGATGTCATTATGTTAATAAAAAATGGCTTGGGGGTATGTTAACGAATTGGTCCACTACAGAAACAAGACTTCATAAATTTAGGGACTTACGAATGGAGCAAAAGGCGGGGCAACTCGCTCGTCTTCCGAAGAGAGATGCCGCGGTGGTGAAGAGACAATTATCTCACTTGCAAACATATCTGGGCGGGATTAAATATATGACAGAATTGCCTGATATTGTAATCATCGTTGATCAACAAAAAGAATATACAGCCCTTCGAGAATGTATTACTTTGGGAATTCCAACGATTTGTTTAATCGATACAAACTGTGACCCGGATCTCGCCGATATTTCGATTCCGGCAAACGATGATGCTATATCTTCAATCCGATTAATTCTTACCAAGTTAGTATTTGCAATTTGTGAAGGTCGTTCTAGCTATGTAAGAAATCCTTGATTTTTTTATGAAATCAACAATTAAATTCCTAGAATTTATAATAGAATTGGTTAATGTTCCTGAATATCAAAAACTATATAATAGATTAAAGGGAAAGGGCTGGTGATATTATGTGATTTGATTAATCGGTATCCTAAAAAAAGTAAAAAAAAAAAATAGACAAGTCGAGAAAGAGATGATTGAATCAAAATAAATTTTTTTAAGTTATATTTCTGTCAGAGGACAATATGAATATGATAGAATATTCAATCAATACACTAAAGAACGGGTTATATGATATGTCTGGTGTGGAAGTAGGTCAACATTTTTATTGGCAAATAGGGGGGTTTCAAATCCATGGTCAGGTACTTATAACTTCTTGGGTTGTAATTGCTATCTTACTAGGTTCAGCTGCTATAGCTGTTCGGAATCCGCAAACCATTCCGACAGGTGGTCAGAATTTCTTGGAATATGTCCTTGAATTTATTCGAGACGTGAGCAAAACCCAAATTGGAGAAGAATATCGCCCTTGGGTTCCCTTTATTGGAACTATGTTTCTTTTTATTTTTGTTTCAAATTGGTCAGGGGCCCTTTTCCCGTGGAAAATCATACAGTTACCTCACGGGGAGTTAGCCGCACCTACGAATGATATAAATACTACTGTTGCTTTAGCTTTACTCACGTCAGTAGCCTATTTCTACGCGGGTCTTACAAAAAAAGGATTAGGTTATTTTGGTAAATACATTCAACCAACTCCAATTCTTTTACCCATTAACATTTTAGAAGATTTTACAAAACCTCTATCACTCAGTTTTCGACTTTTTGGAAATATATTAGCGGATGAATTAGTAGTTGTTGTTCTTGTTTCGTTAGTACCCTTAGTGGTTCCTATACCTGTCATGTTCCTCGGATTATTTACAAGTGGGATTCAGGCTCTTATTTTTGCAACTTTAGCCGCAGCTTATATAGGCGAATCCATGGAGGGTCATCATTGATTAGTCTTAGGAAGATTTAGTTTAGATCCAATCATGTGGGGCTCAAGAGACTCTAGATTCTATCTTGATAGAATCTAGAGTCTCTTGTAAAAAACGTAGTTGATTAATAGAGAGCGGTTGCACAAAATATGTAGAATCTAATGCTTATAGGTTCATATTTTGAAGTTCATTTTTTTTAGATGTTTCGAAGAATGATTAGAACATCCGATTGAATTTAAGAGACAATAGGCGGTTTACGTTATGTAAGAAACATATGTATATTTGATATTAGATATTGACAAGTTATATATGAACGAATATTTCATTTCCACTATTTTAATTTGGTTAGAGATGGCAGCCGAGTTCTTTCCTTTTGTTTCGTTTATAACTATGAATTGAATAAAAATCTAGGATTAATAACTAAAAAAGAAAGCCTTTTCTAATAATCTAATCTAATAATATATTAATTCAAATTCGGCATTTTTTTTTATTTCTACTGGTTTTTTATTCTTTATACTGGATGGATATTACAATGGAATAATTAAGTTCTAATTCATTGGTTCATTGTATCATTAACCATTTCTTTTTTTTTTAGGAACTTATCTATCATGAATCCACTGATTTCTGCCGCTTCCGTTATTGCTGCTGGATTAGCTGTAGGGCTTGCTTCTATTGGACCTGGAGTTGGTCAAGGTACTGCTGCAGGCCAAGCTGTCGAAGGTATTGCGAGACAGCCCGAGGCAGAGGGCAAAATCCGAGGTACTTTATTACTTAGTTTAGCTTTTATGGAAGCTTTAACAATTTATGGATTGGTTGTAGCATTAGCCCTTTTATTTGCAAATCCTTTTGTTTAATCTGAGAAAAATAAATACATATTTCTCATATTTCTTTTAGGGTCTTGGACGTTCAGGTTGTTTTTTAACATTATATTTTAATTTCGTCCCTACACAATTACTTATACTTATTCATTCAGAAAATAACCTAAGGGAAGGACTGATTTGAAGATGAAGAATTAGTGTTACCCACTCGTTTTCTTCCTTCCTTCCCCTTCCTTAGTCCAAAGCACAAGTTCCCCAACAAAGGAGCTATTTCGCAATTCACATGAAACCTAGTACCTAATTATAACTAATTCTATTTTATTTTAATTTAAGTATTGTTGACAAACTAAAATTCATGAAATTCATTTTGAACCTATTTTATTTTTA